AATTTTAGAATTTCTTAGAATTAAGAAACCGCTCTCAAAACTAAACTAAATATTTAATATAATATTTAATATATATATAAATAGTTTAATTTTAAAAAGAAAGAGGGCTGGAATCTACACATTGAGTCGTTTTTTCTCAATTTTTGTTGAACCGTATGCATCAAAAGGTGCATGTACGGCTCTTACGGGATACAAATTTTATCCTAATCAACCGACTTTATCGAGAAAGATTACTTTTTTTAGGCCAATCAGTTGATAGCGAGATCTCGAATCAACTGATTGGTCTTATGGTTTATTTGAGTATAGAGAATGATAACAAGGATTTGTATTTGTTTATAAACTCTCCTGGCGGATGGGTAATCCCGGGGGTCGCTATTTATGATACTATGCAATTTGTTCAACCTGATGTGCATACAATATGCATGGGATTAGCGGCTTCAATGGGATCTTTTATACTCGTCGGTGGAGAGATTACCAAACGTCTAGCATTCCCTCACGCTTGGCGCCAATGAATTTTTTACGAAAAAAAGACTATGCATGAAATTAGGAAAATTAAGTAATAATAGCATGGCACATCGAATTCGATATACGAATTTTTTTTTTTCAAAACATTCAATTATATATCGAAAGAGTAGTATGAAATTAGTAGGAAGGGTCTTCCCCATTTTATCTTCGCTATTGTCGGGACCCATTTTAGCGTCACAAACCTTTTTTATTTTCCCACCGAAGACTTTTTTTAAATTCCGATATTTATATTTATTGATATACTTATGAATATACTTTTAAAAGAGTCAAAATAAATCAAAACTTTGGGATTGCTGAATCACAGAGGAGATAAATATATAAAGCAACGGAGCCATCATAGTATTTTGGTAACTACTCTGAAATCGGAAAGGAAGGATGGTAATTGGATCGTTTGACGATGTCAATCCGATAAACCTTATAATTTCTATATATTTTCTATCTTTTTAATTGATGATTCTTTGATGGAAGGTCAAACTGAATTCCATTCCAGAGCCGTATGCAATGCCTAAAGGATGCCCGTACGGTTGTTCTATACTTTCTTTTTTTCTTTATCTCTTTCCATCTCATAATCGAGATAGAAGAACCTTTTGTTCCATCATCAGGGTAATGATACATCGACCTGCGAGTTCTTTTTATGAGGCACAAACGGGAGAATTTATCCTAGAAGCAGAAGAACTACTCAAATTGCGAGAAACCATTACAAGGGTTTATGTACAAAGAACGGACAAACCCTTATGGGTTGTATCCGAAGATATGGAAAGGGATGTTTTTATGTCAGCAACGGAAGCCCAAGCTCATGGAATTGTTGATCTTGTAGCAGTTGAATAAAAAAGAAAAATAGCATCAAAATTGCAGTAGGGGAATAAGTTTAAATAAATCGACAATTTTTATTTCTTTATTTAGTTATTACCGGATTCAATAATATCTTATTCATCCATTCCATGGGAAAGTAATTCATAATTAGCCGGTTAGGATCAATCTAAACCAACCCATTCATTATGGATCCGATTCAACATGCCAACTATTAAACAACTTATTAGAAACACAAGACAGCCAATCCGAAATGTCACGAAATCCCCCGCTCTTGGGGGATGCCCTCAGCGACGAGGAACATGTACTAGGGTGTATGCGCGACTCGTTCAGATCATTTCTAATAGAAAGAAGGAACCCCCTTTTCCAGTATCAAAGATCAGTACTATTTTTGAATTTAAATTCAAATAGAAGAAAAGGGGAAATCGAAGAAAGAAGTACGTACGTTCACTATATCAAACTAAAAAAGATCTATTGGATTCTTCCATTGGATATGAAATTTATGGTTTGCATTGGTGCAAATTGAATTCACTCCATTTTCAAAATTGAAGATGATAAAAAATTCCTCATTGGTAACGAATGTTTATCCATTAAGCGAGCAACTATTATTTTGAAAACCCAATTTGACTATGAAAAACGGACTAAGATGGTCAGCTACCCCAGCAAATCTTTATAATTAAATATCGTTACTGTATAAGTAGATCTCATTGTGAAAGACTTTTTACTAGATCATGGGTAGAGCAAAAGACTGTGAACTGTACAAGTTAGCAATAATATTCATTAAATGAAGTCGAAGTAAAGGACTCCGGTGTATAGAGAGGACCTCACCGTTTTAGAAAGAACCATAGAAACGATGGAACCCACGATTTCCCTTTTATATATATAGGCATTCAACTCAAAATAATAAATTGTATCGATACTAGGTATCAAAAAACGAAAACAGAAAAAATATTCTATTAAAAGAAATTCAAATAAATAGAAATGAATAGGAATAAATAAATCGTGGGCGGGAAGGTTATAGTAGCAAAAGCCATTGGAATTCTTATTTTATACATTGGAAGAATGCGTGTTGTTATTACTAAACTAGTAAATTGGAAAAGAATAACTGAAAGAAAGGAAATCCATTAGTTATTCATTAAGGTTTCATTTATTCAATGACCAGAATTACACGAGGATATATAGCTCGTAGACGTCGAACAAAAATTCGTTTATTTGCGTCAAGCTTTCGTGGAGCTCATTCGAGACTTACTCGAACAATTATACAACAGAAAATCAGAGCTTTGGTTTCGTCTCATCGAGATAGAGCGAAAGAGGGATTTTCGTCGTTTGTGGATCGCTCGGATAAATGCAGTAATTCGTAAGAATTTTGTATCCTATAGTTATAGTCATTTTCTACACAATCTGGACAAGAACCGGTTGCTTTTTAATCGTAAAATAGTTGCACAAATAGCTATATTAAATAGGAATTGTCTTTATATGATTTCTAATTCGATCAAAAATAAATAAATTCTTCAATTTTAAGGAAAAATTGGAATTGTAAGTTCGACTATTGAAAATGCCATTTTCTGGAGAATGAACTCCGGGAAAGTAGAATAAAAATTAGTATGATAAAGATAAAGTCGCTCAAAATGAAATGAGCAACCAAACACGTCCAATAAATATCCAATACAAAAAGATTGCTTCTTCGCCGATTCTTGTTTTTTTTTTACGATAAGTAGGAGAAATCCAATCAAGATTAGATTGGATTCTCGAATTCTTCGAATAAAACATCAAACTCTATTTCAGTTGTCGAATTTTAATTTGGATTCAAATTGAAGAGGAAAGTAAGCCTACTTTTTTGATTTATTCCGGATTCTAAGACCATTAGTTCTGGCAGTCGATTCGCTTCTTTCAAATTGTTTATCATTATTAAGAAAGGGTAATAAAGATAAAATACGAGCTTGTTTTATAGCAATAGTAATTAATCGTTGTTGTTTTAAGGTCAATCTATTCACCCGTCTGGATAATATTTTTCCTTGTTCACTAATAAATCGACTAATTAAACTCATGTTTCTATAATCAATTCGATCCCCCGATTGGATCGGGGGCAAACGCCTACGAAAAGATCGTTTGGATTTCCGAAAGAGCCGCTTGGATTTTTCCATACTTTGTTTATTCCTTATCTCGAAAATACTATTTCAATCCGATCCAAAATAATTTGGAATTAAAAAAAAGATTGGTTTTTTTTATTTTGAGTTCATTCAATTCTGTTAACTAAACTATTAAAATCTAGAATAATAGGGTCTCTCGAATAGAGAATATGTCCTTTTTTTGTTCCTGATATAAGAGTGATACACAAATAAAAATAACTTGGAGTTGGTTTATTTCTTTATCTCCCCGTGAATCGTATGTTTGTAACAATAGGGACAGAATTTTCTCAATCCCAAGCGACTCGGCGTATTGTGTCGATTCTTTTGAGTAATATATCTGGAAATCCCTCTTGATTCCTTATTAAGTCCGTTTCGAAGACAATTGCTACATTCCAAAATAACTGTTACTCGAGCATCTTTTCCCTTGGCCATGACCCTCCTTTAGTTTGAGTTTTTGATTCAATCAACTCTTCTTATTTGCTACTCTTGAAGTAACTAGCAAAAAGAAAAATAAATAAAAAAAAGTTGCTAAGTTGAAATTATGAAAGATTTCGTTCCAATCACAATACAATATACAATATAATAGAGTAAGAAATATTAAATAGAATTTAGAATTCATTTTTCAAGTTTAAGTGGAAGAAGGAATTAAAACTCTATTGAATTTAGCTATATTGAATTCGATTCGAAGTATAGTATATAGTACACTATTTCACTTTCCTATCTTGTATTCCAGTTTTTTCATAGACCCCTTTCTGTTCTCACTCTATTTTTTAGAAATCGAATTGAATGCTGAGCTCAAATTTAGCCGAGGTTGAATTCATTTTTTTTTCTATCTTTCCTCCTTTCTTTATTTTGTCTCTAAGTATCTAATTGAATTTTGGATAATTCAAAAAAGAGGGGAAGGGATTAGTCATAGATTTTTTGATTATATCTCTAATCTTCTTCACCCCTTCCCATGTTACTAACTAAACTAGTATGAAAAAAAAGGAAATGTCAACGCATCTGGGAATAAACGATTGATCTCTATCAACAAACCCGCTAAAGACCCGAACCAGAGAGTACTTAGTACCGGTGCCACGGAAAGATAGGTTTTTAGATCTCGCATTTTTAATCCTCCTTCTTTAATGTTTTATTAAAATATCTAATGGTAATATATATCGGATATGGAAGTAGTTGAGATTCCTTTGTATTTTACACGGGATTCCTAATTTCCATGATTGATTTAAGAGAATAAAAAAGAGATAAGATTCTACCTTTCTAAAAATAAAAAAGTACCTTTCTTCCCCTCCCCCCAGTATTCCCTCGTTCTTTTTTACGATCAGTTTGTTTGATATTCCTATGTATATAAGCATCTTATTATAATAATAGAATATATGTTATATTCTATGAATAATATTCTATTCATACGAGATTTTCTCGTAGATATGAGTTAAAAGAAATAAAATAAATATCAAGAAAAATTGTCTATGTTCCTAGATTAATAGGAATGGAAAATAAGGTTTTTGAAAACAAGACGGGGATTCTCTACAATGACAATGTAGACCAATTGAAAGAAAGGGATGTAGCGCAGCTTGGTAGCGCGTTTGTTTTGGGTACAAAATGTCACGGGTTCAAATCCTGTCATCCCTACCTGTTACTTCTCTTATGAGAAGTAACAAGGAATCAATTTGAATCGATTCAAATCACACATACATTTTTTTTTATGTTATTCTCTAAGATATTCTAGGTATTCAAGATAAGATTAGAGTGGGGGACAAAAAAAATCCTCTTCTTGGCTCTTAACTATTGTGATAAGAAGACTTTTTATAAGAAATAATAAAGCGCTCTTAGTTCAGTTCGGTAGAACGTGGGTCTCCAAAACCCGATGTCGTAGGTTCAAATCCTACAGAGCGTGATTCTGGGCTTGATTAATCTGAGAATTATATGCAAATTCAAATAATTGAGCAGAACAGTAATCTGAATTTGACCTCCTGTTAATTTTTTTTTAAGAAAAGAGGAGGTCAAATTATCAAAAAAAAACTGTTAATTAATCAAAGGTCTAACTGATCACCACGTCTGTATTGTAAATATGCAGTTACAAATAATCCCGCTAAAGTAATAGGAATTAGACCTAAGACAATTCCAAATAGAAAAACTTCAATCATTTCAATTTTTTTCTTAAAATGAAAAGGAAAAAAGAGAGGTACTATCTATCGCTAAATAAACATTCGCAGTGCCAGGGAATCTCAATGACCAATAATTGTAAATACATTCGGTAATGAACTATAGAATCTCGGAGTACCAGAGAAAGATTTCTTTTTAGTTTTATGGGTTGTGTTCATTCAATTAATTTGAAATCAATCGTATCTTGTTGATACTAATAAAGAGAACTGAGGTTATAGTTAAAGCTGCTAGTAGAAAACCAAAAAAACTAGTTATAGTAAGCATGAAGGGGCTAAATGAAATATATTCTTTTTCTACATATGTTTAGAAAACATTTCCCTAAGTTTGAAGATAAGACGATAAGAAAAAATAGCAATTGAAACGAAAAAGAATAAGTTCAATTGTTAGTTGTTAATGCATGAAGCAGTCATTACACTACTAACAAAAGACTAAGGGAAGTAGAGTCTAAAAGAGGATAAGTTAATCATTTTGAGCATCTACTCTATTTTTATTTTGTCGATCTTTTGTTTTATCCTATCTATCAAATCGATTTATTAAAATAAAGAGTGAATTTAGACGTTATAATACCCCTTCTCTTCTTTGAAGAGATTATGTGAATGAACCCAGTACTCAACTAATAAATAAGGAAAAATAAAAAGAAATCGAATTGATTCAAATAAAATTCAAATAAACAAATCAAATAAGGTAGTCAAATTCCATTCGTAGACCAGTAATCCTTATCATTTTTTTTTCTTTTCTAGTTTATCGATTGTTTCCCTATATTATATAATTTCAAATTTATTATGAATAAGAGAAATAGATTTTTTTTTTAATCAATACTCTATACTCCTCTTACTTGTTACTGTACGAATCAGCAATTCGCTTTAAATGGAATAAACTAAAATGAAAAAAAAGATTTCAAGAAAACCTTTTCTACAGTTTAGAGGTATAAACAGGAAATTTTTGAATTTCGCATCAAATTGAATTGGGGAAGTGGAAATAGGATAATTTAACTGCATTTTTTTGATTTTTAGAAAAACTAAAAACCAACCCCTTGGATTCCCATTTTACCTAACGTAAGTTTTCCGGTTCGAAACCAATAATAATATAATAGAGAGAAATAAACCTTATATAAATATAAGAAATTTCATCTCAAATCATCAATTCAGACTTCTACATTGACAAGGAAAAGAAAAAAGAAATTATCTACTAGTCCTTCATTTACATACTGATTCAAATTGCGTTGCTGTCTTAGAGGAAGGATAGCTATACTGATTCGGTATACTCGAAAAAAGCCCTTGGTACAATATTGACGATCTAACAGGGATGAAAAAACGGTAGTGAATTTCCATTTACTGATATCATCTTTTACAGAATCGATCCCCCTTTAATCGTACAAGAATATGCGGAGCTCAGCATGTCTGGAAGCACAGGAGAACGTTCTTTTGCCGATATTATTACCAGTATTCGATACTGGGTTATTCATAGTATTACTATACCCTCTCTATTTATTGCGGGTTGGTTATTCGTCAGCACGGGTTTAGCTTATGATGTATTTGGAAGTCCCCGCCCAAACGAATATTTTACAGAAAGCCGACAAGGAATTCCATTAATAACTGGGCGTTTTGACTCTTTGGAACAACTTGATGAATTTAGTAGATCTTTTTAGTTTTAGGAGGAACCAATGACTATAGATCGAACCTATCCAATTTTTACAGTCCGATGGTTAGCTGTTCATGGACTAGCTGTACCTACCGTTTCTTTTTTGGGATCAATATCAGCAATGCAGTTCATCCAACGATAAACATAATAAAAATTAGAGAGATATGACACAATCAAACCCGAACGAACAAAATGTTGAATTGAATCGTACCAGTCTATACTGGGGGTTATTACTTATTTTCGTACTTGCTGTTTTATTTTCTAATTATTTCTTCAATTAATAAAAAATAAAGTAAGAGAAGAAAAGAGACTGGTAGAATATGAAATATTAATTAGGAATTTGCTTATCTCATTCGGAAGGATCGCATCTCATACTTATCTATGACTGTATGTGTCTCTAGCATGACAACTTGATGAAATGGCGGAGGAAGCACGATAAATGGCCGATACTACTGGAAGGATTCCTCTTTGGATAATAGGTACTGTAACTGGTATTCTTGTGATTGGTTTAATAGGTATTTTCTTTTATGGTTCATACTCAGGGTTGGGCTCATCTCTGTAAGAATCTAAAATAATCTAATAATCGGATGAACTGAGTTGGAGACATGAAAGCTTAAGAACTCAAGGGATCCCTTGAGTTCTTAAGCTTTCATAATAGAATATATTTATTATTTTTATTTCAATTTGAAAATTCAAATTATATTTGAAAAATGTCATTCATTGATTTTGAACATCTATTATTGAAGCATAGTATCTATCTTTCAAAGTTAGACTGAAATTACTTGATTTCGTTTTCCTAAATGAACCAATTATAATATATCTATTTGACGAGTACAGATATTATTCAAATCCTTTCTTTTCTAAGAAACCTCCATTAAGTTCTATTTTCTCCAAAAATTGCGCTCTATTTTCTATTTTTTGATTGCTCACTACTCTAATCTATATTTTAATTAAATATAGAAATAGAAGAAACAACAAAGGTTCTGAGAAATCCGTAAAAAAATCAAAAAATAGAAAATAAGATTAAGAATAGTTATCTTAGACGAATGGGATCAAAAACTATTCTTGTTGTCGTCACAAGAAAGAAATGTGCAAAATTTCTTTCTTGTGACGACAACAAGAATAAACTAAGAAAATAAACGCTTTCTATTCTGCACTTACTTATTATCTGAAGTTTAGTATTCTGTATTCGATGAAATTTTCTCTTTTATTAGAATAGAAAACTATTAAGACATTCTCTGATAAGAGTAAGAGAGTCGCTCGGTTCAATTTTGATTGAAAAAAAAAAATAAGAGATAAAGTCAAAAAAATTTCTTTATAATATTCTTACTATGAATAGGAATAGAGTATAAGTAACTCCCAATGACTTCGAAACAAGCAAAAATGGGTTCATAATTTTTGATCATGCAGAACACCAATAAGAATTGGATTCCTTTTCCTTTCCGAAGTTGAGATTTATAAATTTGCAAATCTAAAAATTCATTTCGGATAATTGAACCTTCTCAAACTGTTTCTTCTTTAGAACCAAAAAGATTTGTGCTAAAATAACAGATGCCAGGAAGAACAAAAGACCTTGGACACGTAATGGATCTTGAAGTACTATTTCAGCATCCCCTTGACCAAATCCACCCACATTAGGATTACTCGTTAATGGCTGATCAAGTTTGATAGATTCGCCCTCTGAAACGAGAAGCTCTGGCCCTGGCGGAATAATATCAACCACTTGACGCCCATCTAACGTATCCGCTATAGTTATTTCGTATCCCCCCTTTTCTTTTCGTATGATTTTACTTACTCTACCAGCCGCTGTAGCGTTATAAACCGTATTGTTACTCTTGTTCCCGTCAGGATAAATTTGACCCCTTCCTCTGTTCCCCCCCACATATATGGGATATTTTAAGAAGTGAACATCTTTATTATTAGCGGGATCCGGGGAAAGAATAGGAAAAGTTATTTCACTATATTTCTGACCAAGAATAGGACCTATAACAAGAATATTTTTTTTAGTGGGTCGATAGCTCTGAAAAGAAAGATTGCCTATCTTTTCTTTCATCTCGGGTGAAATACGATCCGGGGGTGCTAATTCAAATCCTTCAGGTAAAATAAGAACAGCACCCACATTCAACCCCCCCCTTTTTCCATTAGCAAGAACTTGTTTCACTTGCGTATCATAAGGAATTCGAACAACTGCTTCAAATACAGTATCAGGAAGTACTGTTTGCGGAATCTCAATATCCACGGGCTTATTAGCTAAATGGCAATTGGCACATACAATACGCCCGGTTGCTTCGCGCGGATTTTCATAACCCTGCTGAGCAAAAATGGGATACGCATTTGAGATAGATGCTTGAGTTATGATATATATCATAAACGATACGGAAATAGATTGAATAATTTCTTTCTTTATCGTGATCCAAGAAAAAAAAAGGTTATTTTTAATTTGCATAGTCCAATCATTGATCCCAAAAATTTCTACAATAAAATGAGGTAGGTCACTCGGATAGTTCCCTATCCACAAGTCTGCTATTTACGTAAATTCTTTTACGCGAATATAAAATATTCGAGGGGAAATCTCCGTAGGTTCGAAGGAGTGGGTACGTCTTAAAATGCTTTGCTTATGTGCAAAGTAAGAAATATTCGAGTTGGATCAGTCATTCATTGAATGATAAATCACTACAAGTGATGGAGATAGACGATTTAAATAATGGAAGATCCAATATTTAAAAATTGTGTCTATAATGACTGGAAAAGTAGAAACAAGGCCAGATATAATTTTCTCATTATGAACAAATCCAAAATCTTTGTAGACATAGCCAATCATTAGTTCCCAACCATGGGGCGAATGGAATCCGATACATAAATCAGTTAATAAAAGAATAGAAAAAGCTTTTATTGTGTCACTTAAATTATATAGAAATTCTTGAACCCAAGAGTTAAGAATAAGAAGTTCTTTATTACCTAGAATTGAATAAGCACTAAAAATAATGAAACAGATTATATTTGTCGAGAAGTGCAAAATCATATGGATATGATCCTCATTGTTTATCTTTATCAATTGGATCGTTTCTTTGTGGATTCCTATATGAGCCCTTTGCAACCCTATTTCCGGGTATTCTTTTATTATTTCGTCCAATAGGAAGAGTTCTTCTAATTCGATGAATTTTTCTATAATACTCTTTTCTTGAATATCAGTCAAAAAAGTTTCGGATTGTGTAGTATTCCACCAATCAGTAACCCAAGATTCAACACTTTTCTTAAATGAAAGAGAAACCCACCAAGGCAAAAATACTATAGATATAACAGAAAGAAAAGGGAGAAATGCTTTCTTTTTTTCCATTTTTCATCTTTGAATTGCTAATGAACTCGCCTCATTCTTCGAATCTATGCGCTGCGATCTACTATTTTTATCAAACATAAGTTCTATTCTAAAGCATCGAACCCCGGAATCTATTCCTTTTTTTTTTGATTTCCCATTCATTGATTATGAATCTAGAAAGAATATAGAATAAGAAAGAGTCGACTTTAAATGAAGAAATAATCAAAATCTTGTTTACAGATAATCTAATTGATCCAATTTGAAACTGCTTCGCGTTCTCGATGAATGCTAAAGCGAAACTAAAAAAAAACAAACATTTAAAGGAATAGTATTCCGATTTCGACTTAAAAGAACTCCCCTTGTTCTTTTTTTATTTATAGAAATATTTTGATTTGCTATTTCATTTCAAAATACTTCAATTGGTACGCGCAAAAAATAGGCCAATTTGGCAGCTTTTTGCTCAATTTCACCCAGGGTCAAATTCTCATCAGTACGCGTCAATGGAATGGCTCCCTGTCCTTTTATTTCCATATAAAGGATACGACGAGGATAAATGCCCTCTTTAACTTCTATTCTGATCGACTGAATATCCTTCATACGGAATCGTAGGAAGATGCGACGCTTTTTCCCAGGAAATCCCCAACGAAAAATACACACTATTCCTTCTTTTAGATCGAATCGATCATAGCCACTCCCCACATTCCACGAAATTGTACACCACAAATAGGAACTAATAAAGAGACCCGCGATCCCGTAGAAGGACATCACGATCCCTTGTGGAAAAAAAACGATTTGCTGATATGGAACTAAAGATATAAAATTCTTACCGAGATAGCTGGAAGTTCCAACTAAGACGAATCCTAATGAACCTAAAAAAAGGATCAAGGCCCAGAAGAAATTACTTAGTTTTCGAGACCCCACTAGACGTTCTATCCATATATGTTCGGATCGCCAACTCATATTAGATCTAGTTGCATTTTTTTTTTTATTGGAATGGAGAAACTTTTTGTTTCCGAAGTAACTCTCATCAACTAGTGCCATTCGCATGTAACCCTTTCCTTTAGGAATAATCGGAGTAATTCGTCGAATGGGTTAGGTATAAAATAAAAGAATATCCCCTTTTTAGGATCTTCTAGAAATATCTACATACATATAGATAGATCGACTTTCCGTTTCAGGCATCTGCCTCGATTCCAATCTATTTGGAAATAATTCGAAACTTATTTCCCTATATTGTTTGTATATTTCGAGCATCTATTTACGGATATATAAGAGCTGCTTCATTTATGCCCCTATGTTATACCATAACATACTCTACTAAATGCACATCTGTATTAGCTATATCTAAGTCTTGAAAAAAAAAATGGATGAGATTTGAACCCATAAGATCTAAGAAATCTTGTTTTTTTGAACATGAAGAAATAAAGACGCCATTGCAATTGCCGGAAATACTAGTCCTACTAACGGCACAAAAATAGAGGGTAAGCTATTGAGAGTTGTCATAGAATGGGTACCTCGATTGACTATTTAGACCTGTTATTACTATAAACATATCTTATACTAATTCTTAGTAGTATTCTATACTAATTAGTATATTGAAGTGAGTATTCTATATAATAGAAATAATAATAATAGAAATAATAGAATAGAAATAAAATTATATATATTCTATATATCTTATTATCTATTATTATCAACTAGAAATCAAAATGAAATAGAAAATAGAGAAATTCGCGAGATTAAATAAAGAGAAATTAATTCAATACAATATTATCTTATTTCTCTTTCGATATGAAAGATATAAATATATGGATGATAATCCAGTCTTGTTTGAAAATTTAATTCAATTCCAATTTTGCTATTCAATTTTATTTAGAGTTAAAATTAATATCAAAATCAAATTAATATCAAAATCAAAATAAAGAGTTTCTTCCGAATTGAATTTCGTAAACTATTCTGTTATAATTTTTAATTCAATCCAACAACACCAGTTATTAGTAAAAAAATAGGGGCTTAGGGGGAGATTCGAGTAGAAAGAAAAGATACTCTATATCGATATTTTCTCTATTTGAATTCGCGATACATACGCAACAAGAAGGGAAGACGACCTTCGGTTTTTTTTTCTTGCCTAATTTGAATTTCGCAGAAAAAAGAATTTTCTTTTTTACTTATGTTGTTAAAAGAGGTTTCTTTCCCGACCCCTAATCAGGAAGACCATTTTTAAAAAAAGAATTTTTTTGAGAATTCTTTATAAAAAGAAAAATGGATTTTGACTTTGATTCCGATAAACTATCTATTAGTTTTGCTCGCTACAAGGAAAAAAAGGAACTCAAAAAGAAATGAATTTAGGATCCGGTTAATTGAATTTTACTTCCAAGGAAAAAAGGAGTGAAGCCTAAATAACTCACTCAGAACACCCTTTAAAGGATTACGTGGTACGATTGAATCGAATAAGCCCTTATGGAATAAATATTCAGCCACTTGTGAATCCTCGGGTACTGTCTTATTCAATGTTTGTTCAATTACTCTTTTACCTGCGAATGCAATGTATGCATTAGGTTCGGCGATAATGATATCGCCCAGCATTCCAAAACTAGCCGTCACCCCACCAGTAGTGGGAGATGTAAGGATTGATACATAGAATAACTTTTTATGGGATTGATAATCATACAAAGCAGCCGATATTTTAGCCATTTGCATTAAGCTCAAACTTCCTTCTTGCATACGTGCTCCTCCCGAAGCACATACTAGAATAAGAGGTAATAATTTTTTGGTAGCATACTCGATTAAACGGGTGATTTTCTCGCCTACTACGGATCCCATACTACCCCCCATAAACTGAAAATCCATAACTCCAATTGCTATGGAAATGCCGTTTAGTCGACCTGTGCCTGTTTGAACAGCTTCAGTTAAGCCTGTCTTTCTTTGATAAGAATCAATACGATCTTTATAAGGTTCCTCCTCGGAATGAAATTCAATAGGATTCAGAGAAACCATGTCTTCATCCATAGGATTCCACGTCCCTGGATCAATCGAAAGTTCGATTCGGTCTGAACTATTCATTTTCAAATGATATCCACATTGTTCACAAATATTCATTTTTGACTTAAAAAATTTCTTATAATTTAATCCATAACAATTTTCACATTGAACCCACAAGTGCCTATATTTTTGAGTCAAATTGAAATCAGTAGAATTTTCACTTATAGTGAAATCAATACCATTCTTGCTCGTTCTTATATTGGGCTTACCCCTTTCATTACTCTTTTCCCTTTCAACACCAATGTGATTATAAATGGGACTGTCACTAGAATTGTCATTCCCACTTAAAACGGAACTCTCAATATCGATTTGAGAACTAAGATAAGAGTCAATGCAACCATTAATGTGATTGTATTCAATATTATACGGAGAACGATCAGATCGGGGATCGTCATTCTGAAATCCATTCTTCAGATAACCAGAATTCCAATAACGAAAAAAAGTACTTTCTAGTTCACTCAATCTTTCTAGTCTTCTCAATAAAGAAGACAAATCGTTGTCAATCTCATTTTTGAGATTTTTTATATCCAAATATAGGGAATAAATACTCCTACTAGTATCTTTAACTAAAAAGGTGTCATCAGAGATCAAATTCAAAATGGCGATGATGTCCATTAAATGCTCAGCATTACTGTAACTAGAGCTATCACTCGAACTAAAAATCTCTGTATCCCTTAGACCCCTATCCTCACTTCCACGAGTGTCTTCAATAGGACCAAATCTATCAATTGATTGACTTAACCCATACCTGTATTCGAATTTCTCGCTAGACAACACCGAATTAAACCGCCGTTTTTCCATAGAGCTTTTTGCCCCGATTTCTTTAAAAATAGAATAGATGAATAGTCATTCAAAAGAATTTGAATATATCCTTAATTTAATAAGGAATAAAGTATTGAAAAAAAAGGATTCTTGTCAGAATCCCGAGTATTGCTTTACTCTCACTATGATATATGATGGAACGAACTCTTTTTTTTTTTATTTTATTATAATTCTTTTGTTTTTCAAAATGAGAAATGGAAATAGTGATTTCCTTCATTTCATCTTGTATCAAATTCACATCGAAAAAAAAATCACTATTTGTTTTTTCTTATGAATACCTTTTTTCAAAAAATCTCGTCTATTCGAACACGGAATCAAAAGGACAATATACAGGCTGGCTCGAAGAGGTTATTTGTGATAAAAAAATACACCAACCCTAAAAATCCATAAGATTTATTGTGGATCCAACACAACAAACAAGAAAAAACAATAGAACCATTAGATCATTTTTATTCATGATAGAAAATGAATAAAAATGATCTAATACAAAAGAATACATATTGTATTCGGCTCAATCCTTTTTTTAGTAAAAGATTGACCGAGTTTAGTTTA